GTTAAAATACTTCTACGAGAAGGCTTTATAGAAAATGTGAGAAAACATCGAGAAAGCACGAAAAATTTCTTGGTTTCAACTCTGCGACATCGAAGGAATAGGAAGGGGCGATATAGAACTATTTTAAAACGGATCAGTCGACCCGGTCAACGAATCTATTCCAATTATGAAAAAATTCCCAGGATTTTAGGAGGAATAGGTATTGTTATCCTTTCTACCTCTCGAGGTATAATGACAGACCGAGAGGCTCGACTAGAAGGAATCGGAGGAGAAATTTTGTGTTATATATGGTAATCCTTCTAGTATCCGAATTTAAATTGAATCTGCAACTTCCTATTTCCTTTGTGAAGGAAAGAGAAAGGACGGGTTGTCTAATATCATTCTTATTTTTTTTAGCTTTAGTTGATACTTAAAGAGGTTTATCTAAAATGAAAGATGAAAAATGGATCTTAGAAGGACTTGTAGTGGAATCACTTCGCAATGGTATGTTTCGAGTTCGTTTAGATAATGACGATCTGATCCTAGGTTATATTTCTGGAAAGATACGGCGTAGTTATATACGAATACTACCAGGCGATAGAGTCAAAATTGAAGTAAGTCGTTATGATTCAACCCGGGGGCGCATAATTTTTAGAATAGACCCTAAACCCCGCAACAAAGATTCGAACGATTAATTGGATTTATCAATCCTCCTTTCGTTGGGATACAATTTGAGGTTCAAAATTTCAAGAGATTTCTTTTTTTTTTTCTAGAGTAGATTCGTAATTTCATTAAGGTAAGGAAAAACAAATTATGAAAAAAAGAGCCTCCGTTCGTAAAATTTGCGAAAAATGTCGACTGATCCGTAGACGGGGACGAATTATAGTAATTTGCTCCAACCCTAGGCATAAACAGAGACAGGGATAATATTTCTAAAAAAAAAAAGGGACTCTACAACGTACCCAATGCACAAATAAAAGAAAAGATTTGTTTTGACACGAAATGGATATATCCATATATCTCTGACTCATTTTTATGAGATGATAAAATATGGCAAAACCTATATCAAGAACTAGTTTACCTAACTATGTGCGTTTTATTCCACGGAAAAATCCGCGTTTTACTTCACGGAAGTATCCGCGTTTTACTTCACGGAAAAGTAGTCTTCGAATATCCAAGGGGGTAATAAATATTCAAGCAAGTTTCAACAATACCATTGTAACGGTTACAGATACCCAGGGTCAGGTGGTTTCATGGTCCTCCGCCGGTACTTGTGGATTCAGGGGCCCAAGAAGAGGGACGCCCTTTGCTGCGCAAACTGCGACAGCAAATGCTATTAGTATAGTAATCGATCAGGGTATGCAAGAAGCAGACGTCAGAATAAAAGGTCCCGGTCTCGGACGAGATTCTGCATTACGAGCCATTCGGAGAAGTGGAATACGGCTAAATTGCGTCATGGACGTAACCCCTCTACCACATAATGGATGCAGACCTCCAAAAAAAAGACGCGTATAAATTGTAAAAATCTAAAACAGGAGGATTAATGAAAAAAGACGAAGTGAAGCGAATAGAACACATTGTCCAATGGAGTTGTGTTGCTACAAAGGAGATTAGCCAACATTATAAATATGGGCGTTTTGTTCTGTGTCCGCTTCGGGAAGGTCAAGCCGAGACGATCGCCATTTCGCTACGAAAGACTTTGCTTAGCGAAGTGGAAGGAATATGTATTACTCACGTAAATGTAATAGCAGCACACTACATCTCCTATGACTTTAGTAGAATAGTCGGTGTTAAAGAATCGGTAGCAGAACTTTTAACGAATTTGCAACAAATTGTCTTGAAAAATTCTGCCGACAGTGATAGTGATAGTGATATTTTCGACGCATCTATTTGTGTCAAGGGTCCTAGACACATAACTTCTAAAGACATCATCTTACCGCCTTCGTTGGATATTGTTGATGATACACAACATATAGCTACACTGGCGCTCCCAATCGAGTTGTGTCTTGAATTAAAAGTCGAGAGGATTAGGGGATCGTGTCTAAGGAGAGAAGATCGACTGCCAAGAAAAGGTTTTCCTATAATTCCATTATACTTGCCAATTAGAAAGATTAATTATTCTATTAAGTCCTTTGGGGAAACACTAGAGATACTTACTCTCGAAATATGGACGAATGGAAGTTATACACCCAAAGAAGCACTTTGGGAAGCCTGCCGCCATTTGGTTAATTTAACTTCTATCTTTTTCAATAACGAGAATCAGAACATCTCTCTAACGCGGACTAAAAACATGCTTTCGTCTCTCACAAAACCCTACTCTCCTCAGGAGGCGGCTGAACTAAGAATTACTGCCATGAAATTACAAATGATTTTTGTAGAGCAGTTGCATTTAGATCCCACGACCCTTGAGTCCCTCCAAAGGGCGAAAATACTGACATTATATGATCTTTTTAATAAAAGTACAAAAGAGCTTATGAAAATTGCTAAAATAGAAGATGTAATTAAAATAGTGGCCATTCTT